TTGACGGCGTGAATAATTTTGATAATATATCAAAGTCTATTCCTTCTTGATTGAAAGGAATTCCTATGGCTCCAATAAACAAAGTAAATAAAAGCAATATAAGCATAGGAAATAGAATAGTATTGTCTGATTCCTGGGGATAATAGAAAGTTCTTTTATTAAGTCCAAAATTTTCAACAGTAATAAAAATTTGATTTCTTACATTATTACTAATTTTATATGTTTTATTGCAAAAAAAAGAAGCTCTTTTCGTATTATTCATTGTTAATAATGGTACTAACCCAAAATTTTTATTAAGTTTTTTTTCTTCGTCTTTACCCCATAAAGAGAGTGAATAGAAGGAGCTACTTTTTTTTCCACTGTAATTTAGAAAATAAGTGTTTAAATGTCCTTCGAAAGTAAGTAAATAAATCCGAAACATATAAAATGCGGTTAATCCCGCTGTTGAACAAGCTATTATTGCAAAAATTGGCGAAAACAACAAACTGTCAGTAAGAATTTCATCTTTCGACCAAAAACAAGCAAGGGGGGGAATACCACAAAGAGAGAGTGTTCCTATTAAAAAGGCCGTTTTTGTAATCGGGACATGTTTTGTCAAACCACCCATAAGAATCATATTCTGACTTTTATCGGGAGAATATCCAACTATAGCTTCCATTGAATGAATAATGGATCCAGATCCTAAAAACAACAAAGCTTTCGAATAAGCATGAGTAATCAAATGAAATAAAGCAGATCGATAAGACCCCATACCTAGAGCTAACATCATATAACCCAGTTGAGACATTGTAGAATAGGCTAAACCTCGCTTAATGTCTTTTTGAGCAAGAGCTAACGTGGCCCCCAAGAGTACTGTTATTATACCTATCAAAGATATTATATACATTATAGAAGGGATAACTATAAAAAGAGGAAGAAGCCGAGCTACAAGAAAAATCCCCGCCGCTACCATAGTAGCAGCATGTATAAGAGCCGAAATGGGAGTAGGGCCCTCCATGGCATCAGGTAACCATACATGAAGAGGAAATTGTGCGGATTTAGCAATAGGACCTACAAATAATAGAAATGCACACAAAGTAAGGAATAAGAGATTTACTCTATTATTTAAAATTAAATTATTGAATATTTCGAACAAATCCTGAAATTCAAAACTGCCAGTTATCCAATAAAGACCTAAAATTCCTAATAATAAACCAAAATCTCCTACACGATTAGTTACAAAAGCTTTTTGACAAGCATTCGCTGCAATAGGTCGTGTGAACCAAAAACCTATTAATAAATACGAACACATTCCAACTAATTCCCAAAAAAAATAAATTTGGATCAAATTAGAACTAGTAACTAATCCTAACATTGAAGTATTAAAAAAACCCATATAAGCAAAAAATCTCAGATATCCTTGATCATGCGACATATAATTGTCACTATAAATCAGAACCAAAATCCCAACAGTTGTAATTAATATTGACATAATAGAAGTAAGTGGATCGATAAAGTAACCGAACTCAAAAGAAAATTCATTATTTATGGTCCAAGACCATACATTTTGATGAATGCAACTTAGAAAAATTTGTTGAATAGATAGATAGAATGAAAAGATCATAACTATACTTAACAAAAAAATACTAAGAAAAGTCCAGATGCGGCGAAGGTTTTTTGTTGCTGTCGGAAAAAGTAGAAGTCCAACTCCTAGTAAAATAGGTACTGGAAGTGGAATGAAAGGGATGATCCATGAATATTGATATGTATGTTCCATAAAATAAAAAACCCTTTTTATTTTATTATTAAATTTATTATTTCTTATTCACTGGTTTGTATATATATATATATTTTTTTTTCAAAGGGGACAATAAAAAAAGTACGCAATTTTAAACCTAAATAGAAATGTTTTCCAATAATCCTTCATAAATCTTTGAAAAGAAATATATATTCAAATAAAAAAATTAGAAGTGATTAAAAATATTACTACGTTACTGTAAAAAAAATTATTTGTCTTTTTTTTTTTATTACTACTATTTATTACTACTAAATAAATATAAATAAATAAAATTTTATTGTTATTTTATGCAGATACAGAAAAAGTGAATTCTAATTCCGTATTACAATAATTTATATACATATATTAAGAATAGAACAAAGATTTACACGATAAAAAATACTTAATATTAATTATAAAAAAAAACTTTACCTAAAACAAAGTTATTTGAGTTTGATTTTTTAGGATTGTTAAGGAATGGATTTGCATCATGGAATTTAGTGATTGTCTTCCAGTACACTAAGCGAGCTTTTTTTTTTACATATGATGTGAAGAAATCTTATAATTTTTTTGATAATATAATATATTTTTTGATAATATAATATATCAGTATAGATTACTTAAATGAGTTTTCTCGTACGGATTTCAAACGTTAAAAAAAAGTAAAAAAAAACAGTTGGATTTGAAACTTTTGAATGTCTTTTTTGTTTTGAAAATAATATATAATAAAAAAAATAACTCGATATGGAGTACGAAAGAATAGAATAATAAATGTCTTTGACATCCAATTATACCACTGAAAATTTTTTTTTCATTTTTGAATGGCAGTTCCAAAAAAACGTACTTCTATCTCGAAAAAGCGTATTCGTAAAAAAATTTGGAAAAGGAAGGGATATTGGACAGCGTTGAAAGCTTTTTCGTTAGGGAAATCACTTTCTACAGGTAATTCAAAAAGTTTTTTTGTACAGCAAAATAAATAAAAAAACTATAATAATTAGAATTAGCCTAACTAAAAAAAACCAATTTTTGAAAATACATATAAAAAAAATAGGAACCAAAAGAAAAAAAAAAGGTTCACATTTTTTTTAGAAGGGGGATTCGTATTTTCCCCACCACTATCTTGATACAATAAAAAAAAAGATCTTTTATTTCCTCTTAATGAGGAAATAAAAGATCTTTAAATTAATTACTTTAAGTGATCAAAAAATCTTATGTTTGTACAATATAAAAAGATACATAAAAAATATTTTGAGAATTTTTTGATTTCTCTCGAGCAATTAGGAAAATCTAATTTTATTTAAAATGTCTAAAGCTTTTGAAGAAATTTTTATTTTTCGAAAAAGCATTTTGTTATCATATAAATGAAAAAAAATGATAAAGAGCATTTCGAATTTTGTCTTTGGGTTAAAGTTTAATTTAGTTATATTTTTCATTGTATTCTAGAAAAAATATAAAGGACAAAAGGTGAATTTAAATAATTTTAAATAACTCAGATAAAAAAAAGATCTTAATTGAATTAAAACCCGAATACCTATTTCAAAAAGTTTTAATTGATTAAATCAATTGGAAATTTGAATCAATTGGCTTCTTTATTTAAATTTGAATCTCGACGATTGAATCAAAACTTGTTAATATTGTTTTGAACAAGTTGCCGCTATGGTGAAATTGGTAGACACGCTGCTCTTAGGAAGCAGTGCTAAAGCATCTCGGTTCGAGTCCGAGTAGCGGCATAAGATCTTCTAAAAGAGATATTATAAGTTTTATAATCAAAATAATACCCGACTTTTTTTATAAAACCGGGTAAAACCTAGTATTAATTTATTAATTTTTAACAAATTTTTTATGATTTTTTCAATTTTAGAGCATATATTAACTCATATATCTTTTTCGGTCGTTTCAGTTGTACTGACAATTTATTTTTTAACTTTTTTAGTTAATTTAGATGAAATCATAGGATTTTTTGATTCATCAGATAAAGGAATCATAATTACGTTTTTTGGTATAACAGGATTATTATTCACTCGTTGGATTTATTCAGGACATTTTCCATTAAGTAATTTATATGAATCATTAATTTTTCTTGCGTGGGCTTTTTCACTTATTCATATGGTTTCCTATTTTAATAAAAAACAACAAAATCACTTAAACGCAATAACTGCGCCAAGTGCTTTTTTTATTCAGGGTTTTGCTACTTCAGGTCTTTTAAACAAAATGCCTCAGTCTGCAATATTAGTACCAGCTCTCCAGTCCCAGTGGTTAATGATGCACGTAAGTATGATGATATTAGGCTATGGCGCTCTGCTATGCGGATCATTATTATCAATAGCTCTTCTAGTGATTACATTTCGCAAAGTCGGACCTACTTTTTCTTTTTGGAAAAAGAATCTAAAAAAAAAATTTTTATTAAATGAATTTTTTTCTTTTGATGTACTTTACTACATAAATGAAAGAAATTCTATTTTACTACAACAAAACATTAATTTTAGTTTTTCTAGAAATTATTATAGGTATCAACTGATTCAACAATTAGATTTTTGGAGTTTTCGTATTATTAGTCTTGGATTTATCTTTTTAACCGTCGGCATTCTTTCAGGAGCTGTCTGGGCTAATGAGACATGGGGTTCATATTGGAACTGGGACCCAAAAGAAACTTGGGCATTTATTACTTGGACTGTATTCGCAATTTATTTACATATTAAAACGAATAGGAATGGTAGGGGTATAAATTCTGCCCTTGTAGCTTCGATAGGTTTTCTTTTAATTTGGATATGCTATTTTGGCGTCAATCTTTTAGGAATAGGTTTACATAGTTATGGTTCCTTTACATCGAATTAAAGTACCAAACAAAAAGGAATCCAAATCTAAATAAAAAAATAGCATTTATATCTAACTCTAACTTCGTATAAGTTAAGAAATCTAATTTAGTTTTAGTAGTAAATTATCAAGAACCTTTTGAATCAAGTAGTACAATGATTCAAAAGGTTCTCACAATACAAAGGCCAAAGACTTCTGATTACAATTCACTTTAATGCTTTTTTTAATTTTCTGAAAACTATCCATAAAAATAATTAGATAAAATGGATTCGACCTTGTCACTTGCTAATGAGAGCACAAAATCAGGATAAATCCCAATACCAATTATGGGCAGAAGAATAGAGATTGAAAGAAATAACTCTCGGGGTCCAGAATCAAAAAAAGAAAAGTTTTTGACATTAATTAACTTGTATCCATAGAACATTTGGCGTGACATAGATAATAAATATATAGGAGTTAATATCATCCCAATTGCCATTACAAAAATAATTAAAATTTTGGAAATTAAGAAATATTTTTGGCTGGTAATTATTCCAAAAAAAACAATTAATTCTGCAATAAAACCACTCATGCCCGGCAATGCAAGGGAAGCCATCGATAAGATAGTGAACATTGTAAATATTTTTGGAATGGAGATAGCCATTCCACCCATTTGATCAAGATAAACAAGCCTAATTCTATCATAACTCGTTCCTGCCAAGAAAAAAAGTGCAGCGCCAATAAACCCATGAGAAATTATTTGTAAAATAGCTCCATTAAGTCCAGGATCCGTGATAGAACTAATACCTATAATTATAAAACCCATATGAGATACAGAAGAATAGGCTATTCTCTTTTTTAAATTACGTTGACCAAGAGATGTTGAAGCTGCATAAATTATTTGGATTGTACCGACTACCATCAACCAAGGAGAAAACATAGAATGAGCATGGGGTAATAATTCCATATTGATTCGAACCAACCCATATGCTCCCATTTTTAATAAGATTCCAGCGAGAAGCATACAGGTACTGTAATGTGCCTCGCCGTGGGTGTCAGGTAACCAAGTATGTAAAGGGATAATCGGTGATTTGACGGCAAAAGCAATAAGAAATCCAATATAAAAAAGTATTTCGAGTGTAACAGGATAGGATTGATTAGCTAAAAGTTCTAAATTTAATGTTGGTTCGTTCGAACCATATAAACTTATACCTAAAACTCCTATTAATAAAAAAATAGAACTTCCTGCCGTGTACAAAATAAATTTTGTAGCTGAATAGAGACGTTTCTTTCCACCCCACATGGATAAAAGTAGATAAACGGGAATTAATTCTAATTCCCACATGATGAAAAAAAGTAGAAGATCCCGAGAAGAAAATGATCCTATTTGACCGCTGTACATTGCTAACATCAGGAAATGAAATAATCGGGAATCCCGAGTAACTGGAAAAGCCGCTAAAGTGGCTAAAGTAGTAATAAATCCCGTCAGTAAAATCGTTCCTATAGAAAGTCCATCTATTCCCATTCTCCAGTAAAAATCAAAAAAATTGATCCATTTATAATCTTCGGACAGTTGAATTAATGGATCGTCCATTTTAAAATTATAACAAAAAGCATAGGTCGTTAGAAGAAGTTCTAAGATACAAATGCATATAGTATACCATTTATTGACTTTATTTCCCCTATGCGGGAGAAATAACATTAATGAACCAGCAGATATTGGAAAAACAACAATTATTGTTAACCAAGGAAAATCATTCGTGGTAAAGACAAGATACACCAGGTCCAAAGAACGCGTACTCAAAAAAAATATATAAATAAAAAATATAATTTAACTTTTTTGAGTACGAGTACTTGTCAATAAAAAAAAATGTATTCCAAATTTATTCAAATGAGGTTTTCGGTAACGTATCAATAAGCTAGACCCATACTTCGAGTTGTTTCATGCCATAAATAAACTCGAACGCTCAAAAAATCCGTTGGACAGGCGGATTCACATCTCTTACAACCAACACAGTCCTCGGTTCTTGGAGCGGAAGCTATTTGCTTAGCTTTACATCCATCCCAAGGTATCATTTCTAATACGTCTGTAGGGCATGCTCGGACACATTGAGTACATCCTATACAGGTATCATAAATTTTTACTGAATGTGACATAGGATCGATAGTTTTTTGAATGTCATAAATTTTCAATCTAGTAAACTTCTAACTGAATGATATATTAAAATACTAGATGAAGCAATGATTTCCTTTAATAGAATTTTTGTAATGAATTCTGGCTCAATTGATAAAAAATGGGGCTAAAATACTTTGATTTCTTAAATTTTTACAAATATAATCTAGTAGGTCATAACCTATAATATATGCAAATTTCAATCTCTAAATTTTTTTATGTTACTTATTTAATAAGGTCGATTGGTTTATGCGAGTTGATTTTCTGTTACGATAAATTGACGAGACTATAGCTAATCCAATAGCTGCTTCAGCGGCTGCAATTGCTATAACAAAAATGCAGAAAATATCCCCTTTTAGTTGGGAATTATCAAAAAAATCAGAAAATGTTACGAAATTCATATTAACTGCATTGAGTATAAGTTCAAGACACATAAGAGCCCTAACCATATTTCGACTCGTGATCAATCCATAAAGACCAATCAAAAATAAATAGGCACTCAAAACAAGTACATGTTCGAGTATCATTCAGCAACTCCTTATCAATTTTGATTAATTTCAATATGAAAAATAATTCACCGGATTCCATCAACTAGAATATAACAAAAAAGTACGAATAAAAACAATATTAGGTAAAAATTTTTTTTAATATATATCAAATATAAAAATTGATTCTTAAAATATGAAATAGTATTCAATCAAATTTAATTTAATGAACGGAAAAAATCATAACATACACAAAGTTTTCTTTGGTCTTTACTAATTATTTTTTATTGACGAGCCACAGAAATTGCACCTATCAAAGCAACTAAAAGAATTATTGAAATGAGTTCAAATGGCAGAAAAAAATCTGTTGATAAATGAATTCCTATTTGTTGACTATTACTTATTAAATCTTGCTCTAGAATCTGGTTTAATTTTGTAGTCCAAATAACCCCGTACCATGACGTATCGAGAATAGTAGACATTAATAAAAAAAGAATAGTTGTACAAACCAACGAAGTAATCCCATTCCCAACGGTCCACAGATTGAAATCGGTGGAATATTCTGAATCATTCATGAACATCACAGCAAATATGATTAAAACATTTATGGCCCCCACATAAATAAGGAGTTGTGCAGCAGCTACAAAATGGGAATTTGATAGAATATACAATAAAGATATACAAACAAGAACAAATCCTAAGGAAAAGGCTGAAAATATTGGGTTGGGAAGTAATACCACTCCCAGACCTCCTACTAGAAGACCGGATCCCAGAAAAACTAAAAGAAAATCATGTATTGGTCCAGGCAAATCCATTATATTATTAAAATAAGAAAAAAATCGAAATCCTTTTCATGACCTTATTAATTTAACCAGGAAATTTTTTTTAATATGTTTTTAATAGAGTGAAATTAGAATCTAATGGATATGAATTGATGTAGATACAATTATTAGACAGTTTCTCTTTTTTATTCTAAAATGTATTTTCAAACTATCTATTTCAAGAAAGTAATTACGAATATATTATATTAAAAGAATGCGCCTTAATACTTAATATTAGTATATAAATATAATACAAGTTTTTAATTATATTCTTTATATAATTCAACAATTTTGAATTCATTTTTTAATCAAATTAAAGGGTTTACCCCATTTTTTGTTTGAGGTGAATTCAAAATTGTTCGAATAGTGTAATCGTCAATTACTGACATTGGTAAACGACCCAAAGCTATTTGATTATAATTCAATTCGTGACGATCATAAGTGGAAAATTCATATTCTTCAGTCATTGACAAACAATTTGTTGGACAATACTCAACACAATTACCACAAAATATACAAATTCCAAAATCAATACTGTAATTAAGCAATCGTTTTTTTCGAATATTAGTTTCCAATTTCCAATCAACAACAGGCAAATCTATAGGACATACTCGAACACATACTTCACAAGCAATGCATTTATCAAATTCAAAATGGATTCGACCGCGGAAACGTTCTGATGTTATTAATTTTTCATAGGGATATTGAATAGTTACAGGTAAACGATTTGTGTGGGATAAGGTAATCATGAAACCTTGACCAATATACCTTGCAGCTCGTAGGGTTTGTTGACCATAATTCATGAACCCGGTTATCATAGGAAGCATATTGTAATTATCTCTGAATAATTTTATCTTTGTTTCTTTCTCTTGTTTAAAAAAATAATGAATATATTGGATTCGTTTTCAATTTAGAGCGAAAAGAGTTGGAAAGAAGTTGTTAATAATAGATTACCAAGTGAAATAGGTAAAAGAAATTTCCATCCAAGATTTAATAGTTGATCCATTCTTAGCCTAGGTAAAGTCCATCTTGTTGCGATAGAAATGAACAAGAACAAATAAGTTTTAGCTAATGTAATAAAGATACCAATTGTTGTTCCAAAAATTTGATCCCTTTGAAATAGTTCCAGAATAGATATATACGGAATAGAAATATTCCAACCGCCTAAGTATAGAACTGTTACAAATAATGAGGAAATTAATAGATTTAGATAAGAAGCAACGTAAAATAAACCAAATTTGATACCTGAATATTCAGTTTGATAACCTGCTATTAATTCTTCTTCCGCTTCTGGTAAATCAAACGGTAACCTCTCGCATTCTGCTAGGGAAGAAATTAGAAAAATGATAAAACCTATAGGTTGACGCCACAAATTCCATCCCCAAAAACCATATTTTGATTGTGCCTCAACTATATCAACTGTACTTAAACTGTTAGATAATCCTAGTCGGCGATAACATTACTATTTTCACCGCTATTACAGAACCGTACATGAGGTCTTCGCCTCATACGGCTCCTCGGGGGCCGTAAATAAATCTAAGGACCAGATTATAGTCTCATTTAGATGGATATGATGTGTTCTAAAACGGATTAAATATATCTGGGGTCCCGAATTATACCAATGGAATTCTGTCTGCTCAAATTCTAAGAATCAAAAAAGCGCTTCGGAATTCATCTCATCCTTTACAAATTTGAATTTCTATTTATTGAGTAATAACTTAACTCTTTAATAAAATACTCCTTGTAAAAATAAAAAAAGGTATTTCAGCCCATCGTGGTTTTCGATTACGAAAAATAATTAGACCTCCTAGTAGTTTATTATTCATAACAGAAATTCGATTTTATTTTCGAAATATATGAAAAAAATATCCTTGTTTCGTTCCTATTCTTCTTTCTTTTTTAGAAAAAAGTTGGTGGACTTATAAAAAATAAAGGATTATTTCGTTTCTGATAGTCATTACATTTGTCGGTGGATAGGAGCATACTCTGAATCGGAATCTTGGGGAGTACTGTCTGATCATTTCTACTAATTTCAAGCCCCAATTAACCTTCTTTTTTTTATCTTATGTTATGCATAAATATCCTTTTCAATTTGGTTAATCTCTATTACAAATTCTTTGTGTATTTTGGTGTTTCTAACCATCCACTAACTTTTACCTAATTGCCGCTCACTTTGTAATATATGTATGTTAATCTATATAACTGATAGTGAAAACGTCGTCCGGTTAATATATTTAACCCGCTTCAAGCCAGGATGACTAATCAACCAACCTTGGGGTAAAGTGATTCTTACACTTATGTTTATTTTCGTTTAACCTTTGTACATAGGAAATGAGACTCAATTTTTCTTTTTACTGCAAATTTCTGAGCAGTTTTTTTTCACTCATATATAACTATCAAATTCCTTTTATTAAGATTAATTCGAAAGATAAATATATCTATTCCGTTGTTTAACTTATTCGTTTAGAAGAAACGGAATAGTAAAAAAAAAGAAACGGAATAGTAAAAATAAACGTTTATGTTTCAACGAATCGCACGTAGAGATATTGATAAAACACATAGAGTTAATGGTATTTCATAACTAATCGATTGGGCAGCAGCTCGCAGACCACCTAAAAAAGAATATTTATTATTTGATCCATATCCTGACATAAGAAGTCCAATAGGAGCAATACTTGAGATGGCAATCCATAAAAAAATACCGATATTGAGATCCGCTAAAACAAGGTGATTACTAAAGGGAATTACTGAGTAACTTAGTAAAATTGAGATAACTGCTATAGATGGTCCAATACTAAATAAAGGAGTATTTCCTCTAGATGGACGAAGATTTTCTTTGAAAAGTAGTTTTGTCCCATCGGCTAGAGCTTGAAGAATTCCCAACGGGCCTGCGTATTCAGGTCCAATACGTTGTTGTATCCCTGCAGATATTTCTCTTTCTAACCACACAATTACTAGTACACCTGTTATGATTCCCAATATAAGAGAAAATATAGGGACAAATATCCATATGAGTCCATAGACCTCTTTTAAAGATTCCAATTTAACAAAAGAATTTATAGTTTGGACTGCTGTTGCATAAATTATCATTTTAACGATCAACTTCTCCCATAATTATATCTATGCTACCGAGTATCGTCATAATATCAGCCAATTTCATTCTTTTAACTAGTTCAGGAAGAATTTGCAAATTAATAAAACCCGGTGGTCGGATTTTCCATCTCCAAGGAAAACCGCTTTGATCTCCTATGAGAAAAATTCCCAACTCCCCTTTTGGAGCTTCAACTCTTACATAAAGTTCTTGTTTCGATAATTCAAAAGTAGGAGAAGGTTTTTTACTAATGAATCGATATTCAAAATCATTCCATTCTGGATTCCTTTTTCTATCAAAGCCCCTGCTTTCTAAATTTTCATAGGGACCCCCTGGAAGTCCTTCCAGAGCCTGTTGAATAATTTTTATGGATTCTGTCATTTCGCTAAGTCGTACTAAATAACGAGCTAATGAATCTCCTTGTTTTTGCCACTGAATTTCCCATTCAAATTCATCGTAAGACTCATAACGATCAACTTTACGAAGATCCCATGGTATTCCGGATGCGCGTAGCATTGGTCCGGATAAACCCCAATTTATTGCTTCTTCCCCACCAACAATCCCAACCCCTTCAACCCGTTCTAAAAAAATAGGATTTCGTGTAATGAGTTTTTGATATTCAACAACCTCTGTTAAAAAATAATCACAAAAATCCAAGCATTTATCTATCCAACCATAAGGTAAATCGGCCGCTATTCCTCCAATACGAAAAAAATTATGCATCATTCTCATACCGGTGGCAGCTTCGAATAGATCATATACAAATTCTCGTTCTCTGAAAATATAGAAAAAGGGAGTCTGTGCACCAATATCTGCCATAAAAGGGCCGAGCCATAACAGATGAGAAGCTATACGACTCAATTCCAGCATAATTACTCTGATATAGCTGGCCCTTTTAGGAACTTGAATATTTCCCAATTGTTCTGGTCCATTTACTGTTATTGCTTCTGTAAACATAGTAGCTAAATAATCCCATCGCGTTACATAAGGTAAATATTGTATAATTGCTCGGTTTTCTGCAATTTTTTCCATTCCTCTGTGTAAATAACCTAATATGGGTTCACAGTCAACAACATCCTCACCATCTAGAGTAACAATTAAGCGAAGAACACCATGCATGGATGGGTGGTGAGGTCCCATATTGACTATCATAAGATCTTTTCCTGTAACTGGTCTCTTCATAAGTTTTTCCTTGATTCGTTCTGGCATGAATTAGATTGCTGAATAAAGAAGTTTTTCAAAAAATTGAAGATCTAAAAAATTCACTAATTCACAATTTTGGAATTTAACGAGTTTTTAATTCCCGAATATTCAACTGATTAATTAATTCTTTATAACGTACTCTATTTTTTTTTGACAAATAAGCCAGCAGTCGTTGACGTTTTCCCAGAATTTTTCGTAGACCCCTCTGAGATAAATAATCTTTTCTGTGTAATTCCAAATGTGCAGTAAGTCTTCGTATCTTATTAGTGAAACTAAATACTTGAAATTCAACGGATCCCCTGCTTTCTTCTTTTTGTTCTTCAAATGAAATGAATGTATTTTTTATCATAAAAAGAAATCCTTCCCCTTTTAATATGAATTGAAAGATATGAATTTTACTGATCAGTAATAATAATGGTAGTTTTTTTGTACAAGGATCTGAATTTAATTATCAACGATCTGAATTTAATTATCAACTTCTTAATTCTTCATTTTATATTATAATTATAAAAAAATCTAAATTTAGATCTCAAAAAGGAGGATTCTATTAATTTTTTTATGGATCCGCTCTAATTGGTATCTATGTGATTAATTAAATTAATCTCATGTATAAAGATGGAATTTAAAAGAATCCCTCCTATTTGTGCATATAGTTGTTTTTAGATACCGTAACTTATTATATATAGTAAAAAGTCTCTATCATTAATGAATCGGAAAATCATTAATGAATCGGAAATCGCGTATACATGCGTATTCTTATCATACTGAAACGATTTCCGTTAGTAGTATTAAACCAATAGCGATTCATACAAGCTAAATCTTCTAATCTAAAATTGGGCCAAAGAAAGGATTTTAAATTAATTAGGTTTTTTTTATCCTTATCAAGATCTTTCTTGTTATGCAAAACAGTGGTCAAGTTTTGAATATTCTCATTAAATCTTGAATTTCTATCCCTCGCAGTTTTTTTTTTTAAGTTGAAACAAATTAGAATTCGAAATTCTCTACGTCGTTTAGGGGATAGAATATTTTCAGGGACAAAGAAATCATAATTATTTTTTTTTCTATTTACAGTTTTGTTTTGATATTTTGTAATGGATTTTTCAATTTTTTTTTTATCAATATAGCTTTTTTTTTTGTATCTTTTACTTATTTTTTGTTTTTTTTTATGAACCAATGAAATACCTATGGTTCTGTATATAATAAGTTGTCCGTCGTTTTGTACAGACAAACGGACAGGTTCAATAATCAATATTCCTTTTTTCATTAATTTTGCAAAAGTGAAATTTTTCTCCATCATTAGAATGTCTAGGCGCATCTCTCCTCTTTCAATAGACGATATCGCTATTTCGTTTGGATTGTTTAGTCTAACCAAGAGACAGTATACTTTTACATTATTGAGAATTTTTTGATTAAAAAAACCATTCCATCGCAATTGAAAACGCGAATATCTTGTGAGAAATAAATCAAGTTCCGCTTCTGTATTGCTTTTATATTGTTTTTTATTTTTACGTTTTTTTATCGTTGATTCTGCAAAATTTTCTTCAATATTTTTTTCTTGGTTTAATAGAGCTGATTCGGGATTTCTTTTTTTTTCTTTATCTGATTCAAGCTCTAATTCACCGGCCGATTCTTTTTCTTCCTTATTCAGATTATAAACTCGCGGGGATTTTTTTTCATTTGATGGTATAAAACTTTTTTTCTTTCGAGTGATCTTTTTATTACGAGTGATCTTTTTATTACGAGTGATCTTTTTATTAACATTTAAGTTTTCATTAAAATTTAAAAGAAGTAATTTGATTGGTATGACCCACGGTTTCATTTTATATGTACTAGAAAATAAGAAAAATTCCGGAAAGAAAAAAATTTCAAAATTTGTTATACGACGATTTAATATTTCTTCATTCATTCCCATCCAATCAAAAAAGTTTCTTTTTTGATTAGAAAGATCCGTCTTATTTTTTTTATCAATTTTTGGATAATTCTGAACTTTAGTATTAATATATTTTTTTTTACTCTTAGTATCAACCCAGGGCGCAATATTTACTTTTTTTGTAAACCCGAAGTTAAGAATTCTCCAATCCAAATATTTTCTATACCGAATTTTCCCCATACCCCGAATATTATATTTTTCTAAACAAGAAGAGACTAAACAATTATCTAAGGCAATCCCTATAGACATGTCAAAATTTTTTTCTGTAGAATGAATAGATTTATAGCAAAAAAGATTATATATATAATCTTTTTTTAAATTATGTTTTGGATTTAATTTTGGATTTAATAATGAGTCGGCCTCAAAAAACTTTTGTTTTTTGTAATTATCAAATTTCTTTTTTTCATATGAATCCTCTTTGGTTAAACTTGGGTTTAGAACTAGAGAATCTTTTTTTTTTTTCTTTTTCCAATTTTGGGTTACTAATCTAGCCCATGCAATCTGGGGTAAATTGTATTGATAATGACTTCGTAACCAGTTTTTCCATTGATTTACTTCGGAATTAAAAATGGTTTTATTTTTCAATTCATAATGAAAGATTCCTTGTTCTTGAAAAAAAATCTTTATTTTATTCTTAACAAAAAAGGATGTTATGCATATGTTATATTCAAGAACAGCCTTTAATTTAGAAAAGTTACTAACTTTTATTTGTGATAATTTGTAAAATACATATGCTTGTGATAAAGAGCATAGGTCATAACTCATCTTTTGTTTATTGGATATTAAATTTTTTATAGTCGAAATAAAATAAATAGTATTTTTTTTGTTTTCTCCATTTTCTTTATTCTTGTAAATATATTTATCAAGAATTATTTTTGTTGATTCAAAAAAAAGTTGTGTAGTAATTCTTGGAATATTAATGATACCTAGAAAAATAGCTATAGATAGTTGTTCGATGCAAAATTTAAAAAAAAAAATGGATTTACGAATTAATCGGGTATTTTTTCTTTTGAATGTCTGCCAAATTTTTTTTGATGACTCAATTATTTTAGAATCATAACGCAGTTTGGTACAACTATTAGTTAAGTTTTGTTTTTCTTTGGAAATTTCTTCTATTTGATTTCTGATTGTCTTTATTCTATCAATCAAATTTTTTATTTTGTTTTCGCTAAGTGAAGCATTTGCCCACCCCGTGGATTTATTTTGAACAGATAGTTCATGAATCATCTGATTACTTATTATTGAATCTTTTTTAGTTTCATTTAATTCATATATTTCTCTCGGGCCAAATAATGAAATTAGATTTCGTTTTGAAAGGTCTTTTATCTTTCCTTTTATAAAAATAAAATTTTTGAGAATCCAATTTTTAATTTCTTTTGCGACTTTTAGGAAAATTGTTGCTCTTTCTTTGAAAATCCTTAAAACAACCAAAGACTTCGTTTTGAATTTTTTGATTCTTTTTTTTAATTCTTTAGAAATAGGTTCAAAAAAAGAAGGCTTTCTTTGGGCAGAACCAAACGGTAGTTCGGTTTCCATTCCCCAAACTGTTAAGAAACAAAAATCATTTTTTTCTCCGTTGTCTTTTGTTTTTTTTAGACGAGCCTTCTGAGATGCTTTAAATTTAGATTTATGCCAAGGTTTAAGATAAAAAGGAAATAGGATTTTTATCTGAATACCATCCGTTAACCAGTTTCTTGGAAATTCTGTTTCGGATAGTTGAACCCCATTATAAGTGCATTTAACATGCATTTCACGTTTCCAATCCTTTAAATCCTCGGACCACTCGGGAAATTGAAATAATAACATACGGGCGCTATTTTTAATTATTATCAATAAAGGTAATATAATATATTTTCTAAGAATCGATTGAGTTACTAAGAGAGAACCTCTTATTATTTGAGTAAGTAGGAAGGTATCCCAAGTTTCTGCAATTTCTATCCGTTTTTTTTCTTCTATTTTTAATTGTTCTTCTTTTTTTTGATCAAAAAATTTTTTGTTCGTTTTCCACATGACATTTTTAAAAAAAAAATTATTTAGCCCCCATATATCAAATGAAAAAAAAAAAAGTTTATCTATTCGATCAAAAAAAAAGGGGGAATGTACGTTTGCTTGAAAAAATTGCCAAATAACTGTTTTACGCCTTTGGGAACGCATGGATCCTTTAATTATCTCTCGACGAAAATCAGATTGTTGTGAATAACGGATCAAAGCCATTTCATCTTTTTGATCAGAATTTTGATTATCTTTGAGATTAGTATAAATCTCGTCATGTGGCTCTTTATCAGTAAAAACCACTACACGTTTTGCTTTTCTTGACCGAATTCCAGGCTCCATTGGTACATTTTCTTCATTTTCACCTTCCAATTCTTCCAACTCACTTATTAATTTGTATGACCATCGAGGAACTTTTTTATGGATTTCATGGAAATTAATAAAATTTTTTATAAGCGTTTGGTCATTACTATCAGTTCTAACGATATCAAATAAAAATTTAAAAATTTTTATTTCTTCTTCTGAATGTGAATGAATTTTTTCTTCTTGTTGGGGTTCGGAAAAAAAAGAAAGTTTTTTATCTATTGACAAAGATTTTCTATTAAAATTTTCTATTGTTTGCTCAAATTTGTGATAATTAATTTTCAGAAGTAGACCATGAATCTTGTTTATCCAGGATCCTCCTATATTATTTTTTCTATCGGTTTCGGTTATGATTTTGAATCGAGGTAATTTTTTTATTCTTCCCCGAGAGATTCCATGCAAAAATGGATCATAATTTTTAGGTAAATATTCTTTTTTAGCTTCGTTATAACAAAATCGAGTCGTTTTTTCCAGTATATTTTCAACAGACCATTCCTTATCTAAAACTTCAATTCGATTTAAAAATTCTTTTTTTAAGTTTTCCTTTTTTTCTTCGTGGATCAAACTCCAAAAAGTAGAAACTTGGTCAGAGGGTATTTTTTCTCTTGTAAATGAAGGTATCCTTTTTTGGATCATTTCAAAAAAGGTGGAAAGATTGGGGGGATATGTAAAAGATATTCGTTCTTTTCCATTACTTTGACATGTATAAAAAAAATATTGTGACATTTCATTTCTTACAGTATTTTCAATTTTATCATTTTTTATATATCGGTTTGGTCGATTCCATCTTTTATAATCGAAAACTAGAGTTACAAAAGGTTTTTCAAACCCTAAAAAACGATCCTCTTTTTTTTTTATTTTGAAAAATTCTAAATTCGAATTTTCTTTATTTC